GATAGGGGAGGGGGGTAAATAAAAAAGAATAGAGAAAGATTATATAAAGTTATATACAAGTCACTACCCCCCTTTTATATTTCTTTCCTTAATTGAATTTCGTTTGATTAGGGCGAAGTTCCTTAAAAACCCCTGCCTTTTTAAAAACATCCTGAACAGTTCCTGTAGGTTGAGCACCCTTTTCAAGGAAATAGAGAATAGCAGGAACGTTTAAATAAGTTTGATTTTTTATCGGATCATAAAAACCCACCTTCTGAAGATCTTTTCCTTCTCTTCGGGATCGAACATCAATTGCAACGATTCGATAGACAGCTCATTGAGATAGATGTAGATGAACAATACCCCTCCTAGAAACGTATAAGAAGTTTTCTCCTCGTACGGCTCGAGAAAAAATAATTTGATTCGAAGTTTTATCTATGTATGGAATTCTAATAAATGACAAAATAGTCCATAAAATCATCAAATCAATTAGACTATGATTTAAGTCTTTTTTTTTTTTCTTTTTCGTTCCTGAAAAAGAAAAAGAAATCATTCGTACTCATAACTCAAGTTAGATAACTCTTACGCAAATCGTTAGGCAATTTCATTTATTGAGTGGTCTTTACCCCCTTATTTGTCTCGTTTAAAAAAATATATTTGGATTCTTAATATTTGGATTCTTATTAAGTCAGGTCCAGTTATTGAGATAATTTAAAGGGTGTTTCCTTGTTCAGGGATCCTTTATCAATCATTGGGTTTAGACATTACTTCGGTGCTTCTTAATCCTTTCAAAATGGCAGCAACATACCCCTTTGTTGGATTTCCTTCTATCAAAGAATCTTACGAACAATTGATTCCCGCGTGATACACTTTGAATCAAAAAGTTTGATTAATTTCAACAAATTTTCCTTTTGAATGGGAAACTTGCTCGAATGGGATCTTTTATATTGAAGATATATTCACGAAGTTGTTCCAATTTATTGATTTGCATTAACCCTAGATTCTTGCTCCGAGAAATCAATTAATACTTTCTACTCGAGCTCCATCATGGACTATTTCCATTATCAAATGATGTCGAGGCAAGAGCACCTTCATTCCTATAGAAATATAAAATGGTGGATATAATAAAGAATCCACAATGGATCGTGTCCTTCAAGTCGCACGTTGCTTTCTACCACATCGTTTCAAACGAAGTTTTAGCATAACATTCCTCTAATTTGGAACCGGTATGGAATTGATTCAATTATGGAATCATGAATAGTCATTGGTTCAATTAGTGCATAGACGTCGTAATAATCTATACTCTTTTTTTATAGATAGATATAGATTTTTCGGAAGAAGTTTTAGCAAGACCTCTATCAAAGATTCCACTTAACTTCTAAAGAATCATTAAAAACATTCATAATTAAAATAAAAAAAACATTCATAATTAAAATAAAAAAAGGTTCCTATCATTTATCATTATTGGAAGAAAAGTGATAATAAGGATCCCATTTGATCGTCATAGAAAGGATAAGTCCTTCTTAATTGAATTTAATTGAATTAATAAACTAGATCAAACAAAAAAATAGGGAAGGGGTTTTCGTATCTATCAAATCGACTGAACAACTGTCTTGTCACCATTCTAAATAGTCTATATTCAAATTTTCAATTTGAAATTTTCGGATCACAAAACTTTTTCATTTCACAAAAATAGAAAGACTATTATTTTACTATTGAAATAGAACAATAAATACATATACGATAAACTTTAAAATATATAATTACATATATAACACTCTATTTTTATTCCATTTTTGGTAATGTGATTCGGGCAGACGCAGATATTTTAATACCTTCGATTAATGATTAATTCTTATCTGCTCTCCCATTCTATGGGAATAATGGGGTACATAACAGAACAGAGATTAAAAAGGGGGTTCTGGTTCTGACCAAGGATACGAACTGCCTAGGTACAAAACTAAAGAAGTCCGGATTAAGTTGCTCCTGTTTTTTATTTTAGCCTAACCCATTAAGAGACTTAATTCTATTGAGGTTAAATGAATTTTATTAGTACCAAAATAGTTGGATCTATATCATAAATAATTAGACTACCCCATTTACGCGATAAAGAATAATAGATAGGATCATTGAAAATTCAAATTTTGATAAAATAGAAAATAGATATGGGACGGAGGGCTTTTCTAAATAACTAACTTCTCTAAATAGGGAGGATTTGAACATATAATATGATGAAAAGACTAATATGATGAAAAGACCGCCCGACTTTTTTTTTTTTTAATTTGAAAAAAAAAACTCGTAGAATCCATGTTCCCGTCTTACCCGGATCCTAAATAGATTAAATTACGCCTGTATGCCATTTGAATTCGATTGAGTTAAGTTTGTGAAAAAAGTCTAATTCATAAAATATAAAAATCAGAAGTAAGAAACACATTCCACCTAAAATTAGACTTTAAACAGAACCTTTTTTATTCTATTCTAACATAAGGGATACCCTCTGGGACGGAAGGATTCGAACCTCCGAATAGCGGGACCAAAACCCGTTGCCTTACCACTTGGCCACGCCCCATTTAGATTTTTATTCAACATTAAAAAAAAAATAATATTTGTATTGGTTGTTTGTCAACTCCAATCTAAATATCTCTAGAATAAAGTAGATCCTTACTATAATTTTGATACGTGTAGATATAGACTTCAACTTAATTTAATTTATTGATCATTAGATATAAATCAATTAAGATATTGTATGAAAGTATGATTTCTTCTATTCTCTTTTGAGAATTGGAGGATTTTTGATTGGGTGGGGTCAAAAGCAAAAGAAGGATTTTTTGTCTACCTTAATCTCTCCCCATTTCTTTATATCAATAACTCAATCAAAATGCAATTATCTCCAAGAACAAAAATGTCTGTTATGCTTAATATCTTTAGTTTGATCTGTATCTATCTTAATTCTGCCCTTTATTCGAGTAGTTTTTTCTTCGGAAAATTGCCCGAGGCCTATGCTTTTTTGAATCCAATCGTAGATGTTATGCCAGTCATACCTGTCCTCTTTTTTCTCTTAGCTTTTGTTTGGCAAGCTGCTGTAAGTTTTCGATAAGATCTTTAATTTAATAATCTCCTAGAAAATTCATTATTTATTCGAGAAAAAATTCTAACAATTGATAAGATCAGATAAGTTTTAGAGTATAAACCCTCGATTCAAACATTGAAATTCTTTGATAGTCGGGATAAATCCGGTTTTCCTCGTTTTCTTTTTCTCATTTTTTAACCCCTTTTCAGTAAAAAAAAAAAAAGACCTTAACCCTATGTAATCTTAATTAGGGTCCCCGCAATATCTAATTGTGGATATGAAATCCATTTTTATTAATGAAAAACTCTTATTCTAAATGAATTTCTGAAAATTCTTTTCTATTTCTAGAAAGAACCTCGTTTCTTGGTATCCAAATAGGATATGTGTTAAAAAAATGTAGGATCTATTCTCTTTTTTTTTTCCAAAAAATTATCTTGGAGATTGTTTAATGCTTACTCTCAAACTCTTCGTTTACACAGTAGTGATATTTTTTGTTTCTCTTTTCATCTTTGGATTCCTATCTAATGATCCCGGACGTAATCCTGGGCGTGAAGAATAAAGGGGGGTTTTCTCTTTTACATTTTTTTAGGATTTTCTGTTTAACTAAGAAGAGGAGATTTACAAAATTTGAAAAAATCAAGTCATCAACGGAAACGGAAAGAGAGGGATTCGAACCCTCGGTACGAATAACTCGTACAACGGATTAGCAATCCGCCGCTTTAGTCCACTCAGCCATCTCTCCCAATTGAAATTGAAAAAGATAATTACTATGTTAGATTACATTACACATAAAGTAAGGAACTCTCTTTTCTTTCTCTATTATTATTATATTATATAGATATGTACAACTTTTATCAGCCATTTCATTGCGATAAATAACATAACATAAAGGGCTTGAAAGCGCCAACAATATAAATAAAACTAAAAAGGACCTACTTGCATTGATTTTATTTTGTTCGAAAGGTCCTTCTTATTGCCACGGCCTGGCCTGGTCAGTACCTAGCCGGGCCTTTTTTGTTCCAACAAATTTATAGATAAATAAGAATGATTTGAAAATCAAAATGTTTATTATTATTATTATATAATTAATATATTTATATTATTATTATATATATAAGATTATATAAATAAGTAATATATAAATAATTGAATAGGAAATATTTAAGCAAGAGCAAGGAAGGGCTATTTCCATCCACGAAAACGAAAAAAAAGAAAGTCAACACTCTAATTTTTTTATGATTTTTTGATGATCCTATCTTGATTCTTGATTATGTCCAATTTCCCTATTCGACAAAAGATCCAGTTGTATGCAATAATTGCATTGTAGCGGGTATAGTTTAGTGGTAAAAGTGTGATTCGTTTTATTAACCCTTTAAGAGTTAAAGGGTCTTTGCTTTCGGTTTGATTCGTCCGATCAAAATCTTTTTTCTAAAATAAAAAAGGATTAAATCCTTTACCTCTCAATGACAGATTCGAGAAAAATATAAATTCTCGTGATTTGGATCCAAGGGTCGCTTAGAAAGTGAGAAATTGGATTATGAAATTGCGAAACAGAATTTTGGAATTGGATTAATACTTCCATAAGTATGAGTAAAGGATCCATGGATGAAGATAGAAAGTAGGTTTCAAATCGTAACTAAATCTTCCATTTTTCTCTACCATAAAAATGGAAGCAAAATAGCTATTAAACGATGACTTTAGTTTACTAGAGACATCAACCTATTGTTTTAGCTCGGTGGAAACAAAATCCCTTTCCTCAGGATCTTCTCAAATAAAAATAGAAAACGAAGTAACTAGAAAGATTGTTATAATAACTCTCTTCTATAGGGATCATCTAGAAAGCGATTCATTTTGTCTCTATTCAGACAAGAAGCTGACATAGATGTTATGGGGTAGAATTTTTTTATAATATTGTTCACATCCATAAAGGAGCCGAATGAAACCAAAGTTT